TACTAAGATAAATTCGGTTGATTGCATGATGGACTCCTCTGAAAAAGCATTGGCGCGCGTGTAAACGAGTTGCTCTACCTAACTGAGCTACAGCCCTTGTGTTTGTGATAAATATTTTATCATGTATATAATTTCTTGTCAAGGTGAATATTGCATGATCCGACATGATAGCTCTCTGATTGGTTTCCTGCCAAGGATGGGTATTGCTTAGAAGTAAGATTCCATCTATAATCTATCGGTGTGACGGGTTCCTTTTGTTTCTCTTTATGATGATAAATGACCTACTTAACCCAGTGGTTAGAGTATTGCTTTCATACGGCAGGAGTCATTGGTTCAAATCCAATAGTAGGTAGAACTTATTAGAGACCACAGTTAATGGTATCTAATAAGTATTTCTACCCACCTTTTTTTTTTTTCTTTTTTTTTTTGTATCTTTTACATACCCTATTACTCTATATTCATAATTCTATTTTTTTATTTATTTCATTATTGAATATTGAATTGAATCTTTTTTTCGTTGCATGTAAATCTGATTACACTTGATTGGATTCAATCGGCAGAATCAAAATATGTTGTATAAATAAACAGAGCTTCTTTTTATTATTCGGACGGACCCACCGCACCAACAACTCATTATGAAATTGCATTGATAGCCTCTACTCGCGTCCTAGCTCGTCTGAGAGCTAAATTTGCCTCAATTGTTTGTCTCTTTCCTTCAGCACTACTCAAACTAGCTTCAGCTATTTCAAGAGTTTCTTGAGCTTCTTGCGGATCAATGTCACTACCCCTCTCTGCATCATTTACTAAAATGGTTATTTCATTATTGCCTATTCTAGCGAAACCGCCCATTAGAGCTATTGTTAACCATTGGTCGTTAAGACGTATTCTCAAAATCCCTATATCTACAGCCGTGGCAATAGGTGCGTGATTTGGTAATACACCAATTTGGCCACTATTAGTTGATAAAATGATTTCTTTCACTTCTGAATCCCAAACAATTCGATTAGGAGTCAGTACACATAGATTTAAGGTCATTTCTTCAATTTGCTCTCCACATCTAAGTTCATAGCCTTCGCGGTAGCTTCATCAATATTACCTACCAAATAAAAAGCCTGTTCCGGAAGACCATCTAATTCTCCGGAAAGTATCAGTTGAAACCCCCTAATTGTTTCTGTTAGACCAACATATTTTCCTGGAGAACCGGTAAAAACTTCTGCTACGAAGAAAGGTTGTGATAAGAAACGCTCAATTTTTCGTGCTCTTGCTACGGTTAAACGATCCTCTTCGGATAATTCGTCCAACCCAAGGATAGCTATAATGTCCTGAAGTTCTTTGTAACGTTGTAAAGTTTGCTTAACTCTTTGCGCAGTTTCATAATGTTCCTCACCAACGATCCGAGGTTGGAGCATAGTTGACGTTGAATCTAAAGGATCTACTGCTGGATAGATACCTTTCGCGGCTAGTCCTCTTGATAGTACGGTAGTAGCATCTAAATGCGCAAATGTTGTGGCAGGAGCAGGGTCAGTCAAATCGTCCGCAGGTACATAAACTGCTTGGATAGAAGTTATGGATCCCTCTTTGGTAGAAGTAATTCTTTCTTGTAAAGAACCCATTTCTGTACTAAGAGTAGGTTGATAACCTACAGCGGAGGGCATTCTTCCTAATAAAGCGGATACCTCGGATCCTGCTTGCACGAAACGAAAAATATTGTCGATAAATAGAAGTACGTCTTGTTCATTAACATCCCGAAAATATTCCGCCATGGTTAAGGCAGTCAACCCAACTCTCATACGCGCTCCCGGCGGTTCGTTCATCTGACCATAGACTAGAGCTACTTTTGATTCCGCAATATTTTGTTCATTAATCACTCCAGATTCTTTCATTTCCATGTAAAGATCATTTCCTTCACGAGTGCGTTCGCCCACTCCGCCAAATACGGATACACCTCCATGAGCTTTGGCAATGTTGTTGATCAATTCCATGATGAGTACTGTTTTACCCACTCCAGCCCCCCCGAACAGTCCTATTTTTCCTCCCCGACGATAAGGAGCTAAAAGATCCACTACTTTTATCCCCGTTTCAAAAATGGATAATTTGGTATCTAATTGTATAAAGGCAGGCGCAGATCTATGAATAGGGGATGTTGTGCGAGTATCTACAGGACCTAAATTATCAACAGGCTCTCCAAGAACGTTGAAAATTCGTCCGAGAGTCGCTCCACCGACTGGAACACTTAGAGGAGCTCCCGTATCAATCACTTCCATTCCTCTCATCAGACCATCTGTAGCACTCATAGCTACAGCTCTAACTCGATTATTTCCTAATAATTGCTGTACCTCGCAGGTTACATTAATTTGCTGGCCAATTGTATCCTGACCTTTAACTACTAAAGCGTTGTAAATATTAGGCATCTTGCCCGGTGGAAAGGATACATCCAGTACCGGACCAATTATTTGCGCGATACGCCCCAGGTTTTTTTCTTCAAGTGCGGAAACCCCGG